ATTTCTTTTTCTAACCTCTACGTCTCTCTTTTTGTTAATACCGTCTATTGTTAATACCGTCTATAATGATTGCTGAGTTAACAACTGTCACGTGAACTTATTGTTTCATTTGAATTGGTATTTTTTTCTTAATATCTTTCAAAACTTGAAACTTAGGAAAGCGCTTTATAAGCATATGTCTAAAAAGAACATATTTCATTTAGCTCCTTCATCTTCATGCTTACTATAACTAGTTTTTTCGGTTTTCTACTAGCGGCTTTAACTATAACCTCAGCTCTATTTATTGGTCTGACCAAGATACGACTTATTTGAAATTAATTGAATGAATACAACTCACAAAAAGATTTCTTTTTTGGGTATTCATATATTCTATAGTTCCTTACCGCATCAATTTCGAATTAGTGGTCATTGAGATTGATGGACAATCCGGATTACTATTTAGGGATAGATATTACCTCTCCTTTTTCCCTTTCAAACAAATTGAAATGATTGAAGTTTTTCTATTTGGAATTGTCTTAGGTCTAATTCCTATTACTTTAGCTGGATTATTTGTAACTGCATATTTACAATATATACGTGGTGATCAGTTGGACTTTTGATTAATTAACATCTTTTTGATTGACCTCCTCTTTTCTTTAATTCATGGGAGGTCAAATTCAGATTACTGTTCCGCTTTTGAGTGTCATTTTCGGCTTAAGCTTAAGCTAATCAAGACCCGAATCACGCTCTGTAGGACTTGAACCTACGACATCGGGTTTTGGAGACCCACGTTCTACCGAACTGAACTAAGAGCGCTTTCTTATCACAATAGATAAGACTAGAAAGAAGAGTAGTTTGTTTTGTAACCCCAATACAAGACATCTTATATGCATATAGTATCATATGCTAATATAGTGTCATATACTATATGACATAGTATAAAATGATATACTCTAAAAAAGATTATGTATGCACGATTTTAATCGATTTCATTACTGCTCAGAGGAGAAGTAATAGGTAGGGATGACAGGATTTGAACCCGTGACATTTTGTACCCAAAACAAACGCGCTACCAAGCTGCGCTACATCCCTTTTAACTTTCAATTGGTCTACAGTGTCATTGTATAGAATCCTTGTCTTCTTTTCCAAATACTCATTTTTTTAGCCATTGATATACATACAAGGTATCTTGTCATTTCTTTGTTTTTGGTCTCATATAAGATATAATAATAGTAAAAGGTTTCTATATAGAATATATCTATCTATCTATATTAGAATATTTAATATATATATATCTAATAGATATTATATAATCTATATATAATAGTAGATAAATTTGATATAATATGAAATATATTATATCAAACCCATCGTAAAAGACTAAAAAATGAATATTTTTTTGGAATGCTCAGGCAGAAAGAGATGGTTTTTTCGGTTTTCAGAAAGGGAAAATCTTATCTACCGAATCATTGCATATTTCAATTTGAATTAGGAATTCCCTGTACAAATACAAGCGATCCTTAACTACTTACATAGACATACAGCCGATCATATATGTATTAACATTATACATTACAAAAAAGAATAAAGAAGGAGGATTTTAAATGCGAGATCTAAAAACATATCTTTCCGTGGCACCAGTACTAAGTACTCTATGGTTCGGGGTTTTAGCAGGTCTATTGATAGAGATCAATCGATTATTCCCGGATGCGTTAACATTCCCTTTTTTTTCATTCTAGTTATTGTATTGACATGGGCTTCTAGTTATTGACATGGGAAGGGGTGAAGAAGATTAGAGAGAGAATCAAAAGATCTGTGACTAATCCCTCCCCCTCTTTTATTTTATCTAAAATAAAATTTTATACAATTAAGTAAAATAAAGAAGGTAAGTAGAATAAAGAAAAGAGGAAAGACAAATAAAAAAGTAGATTCAACCTCATCGAAATTTTGGTTTTCAAATTCAATTTATAAAAAATCTAGTGAAATCGAAAAGCGAACTGTGTCTAATACAAGAATATCATACAAGATAGTAAAATGAAATACTATACTTCGACTTAGAATAGAATTCTATTCTAAATTCTAAATAGAACTGAATAGAGTTCGAAATCATTATTTTACTTAATATTTATTTACTATTTATTTATACTATTTATTTAATATTACTTAGTATTTTATATTACTTAGTATATTGGGTTGTGATTGCAACGAAATAATCTTTCATAATTTCGAGTTAGCAACTTCTATTTTTTTTTTCCTTCCCTTTTCCCTTTAAATCGGAAAAGAAAATTGAAGAGTTGGTTGAAGCAAAAACTCATTAAAAACTCAAAAAAGGGGGGGTTCATGTCATGGCCAAGGGTAAAGAAGTCCGAGTAACGGTTATTTTAGAATGTACAAATTGTGTTCAAAAGGATGTTAATAAAGAATCAAGGGGCATTTCCAGATATATTACTCAAAAGAATCGACATAATACTCCTAGTCGATTAGAATTGCGAAAATTCTGTCCTTATTGTTACAAACATACGATTCACGGGGAGATAAAGAAATAGATCGAATCAAATCAAGGTGGTTGTATGTCACTTTTTTTACAAGGAACATGAAAGAAAGGGTACATATTCTATCTATATACCATAGTATTCCATATAAATACCTTATTTAGAAATACCATATTATATTATATAGATATCGAAATCGAACAAGATTTCTATAATAATATAGCTTAAATCTATAATGGAACTTAAAAATAGACCTTCAATAAAAATATGAAAATTAAGATAAATATAAGTATTTAAAATTAGAATATTATATTAATAATAAAATAAATAATAAAAAAAAAATCCTCTTTTTAAATCCTAAATCATTTTTGATCAGATTGAAATAAGATTTTCGGGATAAGGAATAAACAAACCATGGATAAATCCAAGCGATTCTTTCTGAAATCCAAGCGATCTTTTCGTAGGCGTTTGCCCCCGATCCAATCGGGGGATCGAATTGATTATAGAAACATGAGTTTAATTAGTCGATTTATTAGTGAACAAGGAAAAATATTATCTAGACGGGTAAATAGATTGACCTTAAAACAACAAAGATTAATTACTATTGCTATAAAACAAGCTCGTATTTTATCTTTGTTACCTTTTCTTAATAATGAGAAACAATTTGAAAGAGGCGAGTCGACCGTCAGAACTATTGGTCTTAGAACCCAAAATAAATAAATAAAAAAAAGCTTACAATGCAATTGAATCAAAATTCCAATTTGAACTGAAACACAGATTGATGTTTTGTTCGGAAAAATTCGAGGATCCAGATTGGATTTTCGTATTGTAAGAAAAAAAGAATGGGTAAGAAAGAATAATTTTTTTTATTGAATATTACACGTGTTCACTCATTTTATTTTCGGCGACTTTATCATATTCTTTTTATCATATTAATTTCTACTCTACCTTCCCGGAGTTCATTCTCCAGCGAAATTCCATTTCAAATATTGCGTCGGATTACTTAGAATTTACTTATTTTATGATTTCATTCGAAATCATATAAAGACAATTCCTATTTAATATAGCGATTTGTGCAAGTATTTTACGATTCAGAAGCAACTGTGTCTTGTACAGATTGTGTATAAATCTACTATAACTATAAGATACCCCATTCTCACGAATTACTGCATTTATTCGAGTGATCCACAAACGACGAAAATCTCTCTTTTGCCTATCTCTATCTCGCTGAGACGAAACCAAAGCTCTTATTTTCTGTTGAATAATTGTTCGAGTAAGTCTTGAATGAGACCCCCGAAAGCTTGATGCAAATAAACGAATTCTTGCTCTACGTCTCCGAGCGACATATCCTCGTTTAATTCTGGTCATTGAATAAATGAATTTTACTGAATAACTAATCGATTTCTTTTCTTTCAGTTATTCTTTTCCTCTTCCTAGTTTATTAATAACAAAACGGATTCTTCCAATGTATAAACTCAAAATTCCAATGGCTTTTGCTACTATAACCTTCCCTACCACAATTTGTCTTTTTTTATAGGCATTTCACCTCAAGCTAAGAAATTGTATTGATACTAGGTACTGGGTATCAAAAAACATAAAAAATAGAAATGACTAAAGAAAGAGTGGGTTCCATCGTTTCTATGGTTCCGTCTTAAACGGCGAGGTCCTCTCTATACACCGGAGCCCCTTACTTGATTTAATCAATGCGATTGGTAATTTGTACAGTTCACATTCTTTGGCTCTACCCATCCATCATCTAGTCATAGGTCTTTCACAATGAGATCTACTGATACAGTAACGATATTTAATTATGAAGATTAGCTGTGTAGCTGACCCTCTTAGTCCGTTTTTGCAAGACAAGAGTAGAGCCATAAGATTTCACCTTTGAAAATAGGATTTCCCTCGCTTAATGGATAACCATTTGTTACCAATGAGGGATTTTTTCATCGTCAATTCAAAATTGAAATGATTGGATTTGCACCAATGGAAACCATAAATTTCAACATAATAGAAGGATAGAATAGATCTTTTTTTAGATCGTGAAAGTCCTTTTTTCCTTCCATTTTATCCTATTCACTGAGACTGATCATTGATACTGGAAACTGGGTTTCCTTTAGTTTGTACCAGCGAGGCTCTGAACGAGTCGCACATACACCCTAGTACATGTTCCTCGGCGCTGAGGACATCCCCGCAGAGCAGGGGATTTTGTCACATTTCTGATTGGCTGTCTTGTGTTTCTAATAAGTTGTTTAATAGTTGGCATGTTGAATCGTATACATAATGAATGGGCTGGTTTAGATCGATCCTAACCGACTGCTTGCTTATGAATTACTTCTCGATTTAATAGATCAATAGAATATTATTAAACCCAGTAAAGTAATAAGTAGTAATAAGTAAAAAAAATCTCAAGTTGCAGATTTGCGCAGGATTACTGTTATTTTTAGTCAACCGCTACAAGATCAACAATTCCATGAGCTTGGGCTTCTGTTGCTGACATAAAAACATCCCTTTCCATATCTTCAGATACAACCCATAATGGTTTGCCTGTTCTTTGTACATAAACCCTTGTGAGGCTTTCGCGCAGTTTCAATAGTTCTTCTGCTTCCAGGACAAATTCTCCCGTTTGTGCCTCATAAAAAGAACTCGCAGGTTGATGTATCATTACCCTGATGATATACCCGTTCCTCTCTCGCGGATGATGAGGTGAAAGAGACGAGATAAAGAATAATAAAAAAAGATAGAATTGAGCAACCGTACAGGCATAGGCATTGCACATTGCATACGGCTCTACAATGGGATTCACTTTGACCTTCCATTAAAGAAAGAGAAAAAAATATGGATATAGGGTTTATTTTCTCAGATCCGGATCGTAAAATAATCCAATTACCATCCTTCCTTTCAGGGCAGTTTTTAAATACTATGATGGCTCCGTTGCCTTATTTATATATTATTTATATATTATATATTTTATATTTATCTCGTTTGTGATTCAGCAATCCCAAAGTTTTTTTTCGTACTCTTTCATTTCATAACAATACAATAAATATTGGTTGTTAAAAGTCTTCAGGGTAAAAATAAAAAAGTTTGTGACGCTGAAAAGGTTCCGGATAAAATCGCGAATCCCCTTTTTATTTTATACTAATTTCATACTCCTCTTTCGATATATAATCTATGTTAAAAAAAATGCATATCGAATTCGAAGTGCCATGCTATTATTACTTAATATTCATATTTTATATGGCGAAGGCATAGTATTTTTTCTTAAAAAACTCATTGGCGCCAAGCGTGAGGGAATGCTAAACGTTTGGTAATCTCTCCTCCAACCAGGATAAAAGAAGCCATTGAAGCGCCTAATCCCATGCATATTGTATGCACATCAGGGTGCACAAATTGCATAGTATCATAAATAGCCACCCCCGGTATTACCCATCCGCCGGGAGAGTTTATAAATAAATACAGATCTTTGTTATCATTCTCTATACTGAGATATACCATAAGACCAATAAGTTGATTCGAGAGCTCGCTATCAACCTCTTGGCCTAAAAAAAGTAATCTTTCTCGATAAAGTCGGTTGATTAGGGTAAAATTTGTATCCCTTACGAGCCGTACATGCACCTTTTGCTGCATACGGTTCAACAAAGATTGCGAAAAAAGAATCAATGTTTAGATTCCGTCCCCCTTTCCTTTTTTTTTCGGGATACCTTTCTAATTTCATTTTCGAATTTTATTAACGATTTTATTCCATTTTTCAAGAAAGATGAGTTTTGTACCCCTTCCTATAAAAAAATCCATTAAACTTATCGAACTAACTTATCATTGATGTATTGTTTCATCGAGCTCTAATCCAAGTGACGATGTCATTTTCTTGTTTCTAAATGGGCTTTTTGCAATTCTTTTAGGTTTATGTTCTACTCCGAGTAAAAAAAACCGATTTTTATTTGTACATATAGGACAAATCCTACTAATACTACGTCCTTTTTTCTACGACTTACTTCTTTTTGACTTCATTTCAGATCTTCTGTCAAATATTCGACGTATTTATCATATTATTCGCTTGATTAAAAGTTTGAGATTATTCTCTTATTCAATATCATATCAATAACAAAAAAATCTTTTATGATCTTTTTATGATCTATGATATAAGTATTAATAATCATAACTATATTACATAACTATATTACCAATTAGGTTTTTTTAAACGGAGCCTGAATACTTCATTTTATTGATCCAATAAAGCTAACCATAAATTATTTCAATTTTTATTTTGAATTAATAATATTCATTTTTATACCCCTCAAAATAGATCTAATTGCACTTCACGCTCCAACTTTTTGATAATTCAATCTTTTTGGGGCGAAACAGAGGATATCTCGATCGGGGGAGAGAACGGGTAACTCCCATATGACCCAATATATTTGACAAGTCGCACTATACGTCAACCCAAGAGGCATCTTCCTCTCCAGGACTTCGAAAAGGAACTCTTGGAACACCAATAGGCATAAGATGAAAGAAAAATGAATTAAGTACTATATTTCACTTTGATGTGGAAGCGTAACAATGTCTTTATTGTCTTATGGATAAAATATTGTCTTTTATCCTATTTTATCCATAAGACTGGGAAAATCTTCTTACGAATAGGTCTTTGGAGCGATTCACAAATATGTATGCATTCGTTCATAGAAAATGGGATCAACCCCCATTGCGTATTGGTACTTATCGGATATAGAATAGATCTGCTTCTCTTTGTTACTACGAACCGAATTGTTCCGTTTTTATTAAAAAAACAAGAATAAAACAAATTTTAATACTTTCGTCGAGATAATGCACTGAAAAAAAAGGGGGGGGGGGTTCCGTAGCATAGTTTTTTCCAATGCAATAAAGTTACAGAGTGTCTATTTTTCGTTGATAAAGGGGTATTTACATGGGTTTGCCTTGGTATCGTGTTCATACCGTCGTATTGAATGATCCCGGTCGTTTGCTTTCTGTCCATATAATGCATACAGCTTTGGTTGCGGGTTGGGCCGGTTCGATGGCTTTATATGAATTAGCAGTTTTTGATCCCTCTGACCCCGTTCTTGATCCAATGTGGAGACAAGGTATGTTCGTTATACCTTTCATGACTCGTTTAGGAATAACCAATTCATGGGGCGGTTGGAGTATAACAGGAGGGACTATAACGAATCCTGGTATTTGGAGTTACGAAGGTGTGGCCGGTGCACATATTGTGTTTTCTGGCTTGTGCTTCTTAGCAGCTATTTGGCATTGGGTGTATTGGGATTTAGAAATATTTTGTGATGAACGTACCGGAAAACCTTCTTTGGATTTGCCCAAGATCTTTGGAATTCATTTATTTCTTTCAGGAGTGGCTTGCTTTGGTTTTGGCGCATTTCATGTAACAGGATTGTATGGTCCTGGAATATGGGTGTCCGATCCTTATGGACTAACTGGAAAGGTACAACCTGTAAATCCGGCGTGGGGTGTAGAAGGTTTTGATCCTTTTGTTCCGGGAGGAATAGCCTCTCATCATATTGCAGCAGGTACTTTAGGTATATTAGCGGGTTTATTTCATCTTAGTGTCCGTCCGCCACAACGTCTATACAAAGGATTACGTATGGGCAATATAGAAACCGTCCTTTCCAGTAGTATCGCTGCTGTTTTTTTTGCAGCTTTTGTTGTTGCTGGAACTATGTGGTATGGTTCAGCAACCACCCCTATCGAATTATTTGGTCCCACTCGTTATCAATGGGATCAGGGATACTTCCAGCAAGAAATATATCGAAGAGTTGGCGCTGGGCTAGCTAAAAATGAAAGTTTGTCAGAAGCTTGGTCTAAAATTCCTGAAAAATTGGCTTTTTATGATTACATCGGCAATAATCCTGCAAAAGGGGGATTATTCAGAGCGGGCTCAATGGACAATGGAGATGGAATAGCTGTTGGGTGGTTAGGACATCCTGTCTTTAGAGATAAAGAAGGGCGTGAACTTTTTGTACGTCGTATGCCTACTTTTTTTGAAACATTTCCTGTTGTTTTGGTAGATGGAGACGGAATTGTTAGAGCTGACGTTCCTTTTAGGAGGGCAGAATCGAAGTATAGCGTCGAACAAGTGGGCGTAACTGTTGAGTTCTACGGTGGTGAACTCAATGGAGTCAGTTATAGTGATCCCGCTACTGTGAAAAAATATGCTAGACGCGCTCAATTAGGTGAAATTTTTGAATTAGATCGTGCTACTTTGAAATCAGATGGGGTTTTTCGTAGCAGTCCGAGAGGGTGGTTTACTTTTGGACATGCTTCTTTTGCTCTGCTTTTCTTCTTCGGGCACATTTGGCATGGTGCTAGAACCTTGTTCAGAGATGTTTTTGCTGGTATTGACCCAGATTTGGATGCTCAAGTGGAATTTGGAGCATTCCAAAAACTTGGAGATCCAACTACAAGAAGACAAGTAGTCTGATACAAGATTTCTCTGTTATTTTAGTCTTTATTTTTATGATTTGACATAAGTTAATTGAAAACTCTTGATTGGAATCTTCATCTTTTCTTTGACTCTTGCTTTTTTTTGTTTAGCCGGGAGATAATCCCCAATAAAAAATAAATAGGTATGGAAGCTATAATTGTAAAGCACGATCGAATTTATGGAAGCATTGGTTTATACATTCCTCTTAGTCTCCACTCTAGGGATAATATTTTTCGCTATCTTTTTTCGGGAACCACCTAAAGTTCCAACTAAAAAGACGAAATGATTTTTTATTATATCAATTGAAGTAAGTAGCCCCCAATGTTGGGAGGCTACTTACTTCAACTAGTCCCCGTGTTCCTCGAATGGATCTCTTAGTTGTTGAGAGGGTTGCCCAAAAGCAGTATATAAGGCATACCCAGTAAAACTTACAAGTAAACCAGATATAGAGATGGCGACTAGAGTTGCTGTTTCCATTATTATATAATTTCAAGACTAAAATGGATCTATGATAAAATCGTTTATTTACAACGGAATGGTATACAAAGTCAACAGATCTCAATGAATACAAAATAGGATTTTATGGCTACACAAACCGTTGAGGGTAGTTCTCGATCTGGACCAAGACGAACTACTGTAGGGAATTTATTAAAACCATTGAATTCAGAATATGGTAAAGTAGCTCCTGGGTGGGGAACTACTCCTTTGATGGGTGTTGCAATGGCTCTATTTGCAGTATTCCTATCTATTATTTTGGAAATTTATAATTCTTCCGTTTTATTGGACGGAATTTCAATGAATTAAATTCGATTCACAAGAATCGGGAATTCTTAGCTTTTTAATACAAAGTAAAGCATTTCGGTTTCGGATTTTTATCTCATTATAGTATTTTCTTATTGGTAGTTCGATCGTGGAATTTCTTTCCTTATTTCCGGAATATGAGTGTGTGGCTTGTTATAATGGATCCTATTGATAGTACAGAGAATGGGTCTGTCATCTTGATAGAGATGGTTTTACCTCGTCGGATATTCAGTCTAGTATCCGGAGCACGGAATATATGAAATAGATCACAAAAAATAGTAACTATGATTCCTACTTAATAGTTAGACCTCGTGACCGGACTCCAAAAAATTTTCCAAAGAGTTTGAAGTTATAAATTGAAAGATTTTTCTTTTAAAAAAAAACGTGAGAGTTTTTTTTGATTGTAAAGGACAAAACTTTCTTTTGATTTTGAGTCATTATATCTATTCATTCACTAAGTGAGGATCCAATGGTTTTTACTCAAGAAATCTTTGGGCTTAGTTTGAAGTTTTATTGATGAATCATCGGGGTTTTAGTAGGAATCTGGGGTTTCAATCGATTCATAGGGTCTTAACAAGAGAATTCCTATCAATAATAAAGAAAACAATAGTAAAGCTGCATTACATACAAAAAAAATAAATCAAAGAAAAAGAAGTAGGTAAATAGAAGATTCAAGAGACCTGTAACAATCAACTGAGTCACCTTGAAATGTTGGCATTATAATCACAAATAAGAACTTTCGAATTTTTATTCCTTCATATTTAAAAAAAAGTGATAAAACGTTGAGTAGGAAGGTTCAAATTTTATATTCCATATCCCTTGCAACCAAAGGAATATTTGGTTTTTTTTGTTTGAGCCGTACGAGATGAAATTCTCAGATACGGTTCTCAGAGGGGGATTACTATTGGTTTCCCTATCTCAATAAAGTCTATGATTGGTTCGAAGAACGTCTCGAGATTCAGGCCATTGCAGATGATATAACTAGTAAATATGTTCCTCCCCATGTCAATATATTTTATTGTCTAGGAGGAATTACGCTTACTTGTTTTTTAGTACAAGTAGCTACGGGGTTTGCTATGACTTTTTACTACCGTCCAACTGTTACTGAGGCTTTTGCTTCTGTTCAATACATAATGACTGAAGCTAACTTTGGTTGGTTAATCCGATCAGTTCATCGCTGGTCGGCAAGTATGATGGTCCTAATGATGATCTTGCACGTATTTCGTGTGTATCTCACGGGCGGTTTTAAAAAACCCCGAGAATTAACTTGGGTTACAGGTGTGGTTCTAGCCGTACTGACGGCATCCTTTGGTGTAACTGGTTATTCCTTACCTTGGGACCAAATTGGTTATTGGGCAGTCAAAATTGTAACAGGTGTACCGGAAGCTATTCCTGTAATCGGATCTCCTTTGGTAGAGTTATTACGCGGAAGTGCTAGTGTGGGACAATCCACTTTAACTCGTTTTTATAGTTTACACACTTTTGTATTACCTCTTCTTACTGCCGTTTTTATGTTAATGCATTTCCTAATGATACGTAAGCAAGGTATTTCTGGTCCTTTATAGAGAATGTAGATCGTAGATATTTGTAATCAATCATTTAGTACTTGAGGAGGAACAATAGCATTTCATTGCTACAAATATGGATTATTGAAAAAAATAAAACATGTATTTGGATATTTCCCTTCAACTATACAACTATTCTATATTTGATACGAAAAATTCTAGTTGAAGTGAATTCTCCTAAGAGAAAATGGATTATGGGAGTGTGTGGCTTGAACTATTGATTGAGCCGCGCAGATAGATGTTCTTATCTGCCACATTGAAATTCACAACCAAATGTGTCTTTGTTCCAACCACCCCTAGGAAGCTTCATATAGAGGAGAGGCTGGTTTGTTTGAAGAGAATCTTTTCTATGATCTAGGATCATATCCAATCATATCGTACATGAACAGGCTCCGTAAGATCCAGTACAATAAGTGATGTTGCCTAAGACAGATTTTGTTTTAGTTATTTGACTTACTTAATAGTATAGAAATGCAGTCATTTCCTCTGCATTGCCCTGATTTATGATACTATCGGAGTGAAACAAGGGGTCTAAAGAAAAAAAGCGGGGGCTAGACTCTATTAGTAACAAGTAAACCCTTTGTATGGAATGGAAAAAGTTTCAAGATATTTTTGGGATAAAGTAAATTGCAAGGTCCGAGACAACCCAAAAAGCGCTTGATTCTGATGATTATGATGAACCTTTGTAAGCTTACTTGGGTATTGAGCAGTTACTTATAAAAACGAAATTCTTTGTAATAATGGGTAGTTACAACTGCGACAATTCCAATCTGGTCAAATTTTTTCTGACATAGACTCAGTCATATATGTGTAGATAGTATATACTATATAGAAATAGAATAGATTTTATAGAAATAGAATAGATTTTGACTATATAGATTTATTTGATATGTATATAGACCCATTTAGTTCGTTTGATTTTTGCTCGAGCCGGATGATGAAAAAGTATCATGTCCGGTTCCTTCGGGGGATGAATCTATAAGAATTCACCTATCCCAATAACAAAAAAACCTGACTTGAATGATCCTGTATTAAGAGCAAAATTGGCTAAAGGGATGGGTCATAATTATTACGGGGAACCCGCCTGGCCCAACGATCTTTTATATATTTTTCCGGTAGTAATTCTAGGTACTATTGCGTGTAACGTAGGCTTAGCGATTCTCGAACCATCAATGATTGGTGAACCTGCGGATCCATTTGCAACTCCTTTGGAAATATTACCGGAATGGTATTTCTTTCCTGTATTTCAAATACTTCGTACAGTACCCAATAAGCTATTGGGTGTTCTTTTAATGGTTTCAGTACCTGCGGGATTATTAACAGTCCCGTTTTTGGAAAATGTTAATAAATTTCAAAATCCATTTCGTCGCCCAGTAGCGACAACTGTATTTTTGATTGGTACCGTAGTGGCCCTTTGGTTGGGTATTGGAGCAACATTACCTATTGATAAATCCCTAACTTTAGGTCTTTTTTAACTTCAAATCAATTGTGAAATAAAATATCACGACTTGGGTATCTAGGAAATAGTCGCTTTAACTTGGGTATCTAGGGAATAATCGCTTTCTTTAAAGTAAAGTGCATTTTCCCTAGATACATCTATTCAATTCTGAATTTATTCGGAATAGATAGATTAGGCTAAAGATTCAAAACCCATTTCATCTTTTTTTTTCTTTAGTTTAAGTTTATAAAAAAAAGATGCATTTCAAATTTATTGTATTTATTGTTCGGTAAATCAGTTGTAAAATGTTTTTTCTATTTCTAGAATGTCCAATATCTGTTTTACATCTTCTCTACGAAAATGTTTAATGTTCATAAGGTCTTCTTGACTCTTATTGAAAAGGTCCAATAATGTATGTATGTTGAACTTTTTGAGACAAGTATAGATCCTGGGAGGCAATTCTAATTGATCAATATAAATATATTTCAATCCTATTTCTTTTTTCGTTTTTCTTAACTTAGTCAATCTATCATGAAAAGTAAAAAGGGGTAAAGTAACCTTGTACTGATTATTCTCTAAATGTAAGTTTTCTTCTTCCGCATGCAGAAAAGGAATCAATAAATCAATTAAATTCCGGGAGGCTTCATGAAGTGCTTCTTTAGGAGTTAAACTTCCATTTGTCCATATTTCGAGAAAAAGTATCTCTTGTTTTTCATTTCGATTCCCATAAGAATGAATACTATGATTGGCATTTCGAACAGGCATGAATACAGCATCTATAGGATAGTTTCCGTCTTGAAAGTTATTTGGTGTTTTTATATGATATCCTCGATTCCTCTCAATTTGTAATCCAATACACAAATTAATTGGTTCCATTAGTCTAGCTATATACTGGGTGTTATCAACAATTTCCACAGAAGGTGGTAAGATTATGTCTTGAGCAGTTACGCATCCAGGACCTTTGACACAAATAGACGCGTTGCAAGTTCCATACAGATTACTTCTCAATACAATTTCTTTCAAATTCATTAAAATTTCATGTACTGATTCTTGAATACCAACTATCGTAGAATATTCATGTGGTATTTTTTCAAATTTTGCACGGCTGATGCACGTTCCTTCTATTTCCCCAAGCAAAGCTCTTCGCATCGCAATGCCTATTGTATCGGCTTGTCCTTTCCTAAGTGGAGACAGAATAAAGCGTCCGTAATAAAGACGCTTACTGTCTATTCTTGATTCAACACACTTCCACCGTAGTGTCCGAGTAGATACTCTTACTTTCTCTCGACCCATATTAATATGATTTGATCAGATCATTGAATCATTTATTTCTCTTGCAATTTTATTTCTTTCATTTTTATTTTTACACACGCCTTTTTTTAGGCGGTCTACAGCCATTATGTGGCATAGGAGTTACATCACGTACGAAACTTAATAGTATACCACTTCTACGAATAGCTCGTAATGCTGCATCTCTTCCGAGACCAGGACCCTTTATCATGACTTCTGCTCGTTGCATACCTTGATCGACTACTGTCCGAATAGCATTTCCCGCTGCGGTTTGAGCAGCAAATGGAGTCCCTCTTCTTGTACCCTTGAATCCACAAGTACCAGCGGAGGACCAAGAAATTACCCGACCCCGTACATCTGTAACAGTCACAATGGTATTGTTGAAACTTGCTTGAACATGAATAACTCCCTTTGGTATTCTACGTGTACTTTTACGTGAACCACTACGCCCATTCCTACGTGAACCCGTTCTTGCTAGAGATTTTGCCATACTTTATCATGGAAATCAGAAATATATGGATATATCCATTTCATCTTAAACGAGACCTTATATTTTTCATTGGATAGGATCCTTTTATTTGAGCGAGTCCGTTTTAACAAGTTAACAATATTAGCCCTGTCTTTGTTTATGTCTCGGGTTTGAACATATTACTATGATGTGCCCCCTCCTACGGATCAGTCGGCATTTTTCACAAATTTTACGAACGGATGCCCTTATTTTCATAGTTGTCGTTCCCTAACTTATACTTTTTGATTGGAAGAAAATAGGTTTCTTGAAATTTGAAACCTCCCATTCTAGTTCCCTAAGGTGTATGTTGAAGTTGAAAAAACCACCTAATCTTTCGAACCCTTTTTGCGCGGAGTCTAGAAATTATACGTTTTCTGGTTCAAGCATAACATAAAGACTTATTTCAATTTTGATTGATTGCTATTATATATATGTATCAACTAAAACTCCGTGGAATACTTCCTGAAACATAACCTAGAATTAGATCTTCATTAGCTAAATGAAACCCGAACATACCATTAGGAAGGGATTCAGTAATTTAAGCGTCACGAATAAGTTTTTTTGTTCTTTCATTTTTTTAGCATTCTAGGTAAAACCCCTAGAAGTCTCAACTAACGTAGGAAGAGTGATATCAACTCTTCCGCCCCCTTTCGTTGACAAATAGGAAATTCCGAATAAAATTCGGTAATCATAAAGATTACCATATATAACACAAAATTTCTCCGCCGATTTCCTGTAGTCGAGCCTCTCGGTCTGTTATTAGACCTCGAGAAGTAGAAAGAATTACAATTCCCATCCCGCCTAGAATTCTAGGAATTCGTTGATAGTTAGAATAGATTCGTAGGCCAGGTCTACTAATCCGTTTTAAATTCAAAAAACTTCGGGGTGGTCCTTTCCTATTCCTTCGATGTCGGAGGGTTAAAACAAAAAAATCGTTGTTGTTTTCCTGATGTTTTCTCACGTTTTCGATAAAACCTTCTTGTAAAAGTATTTTAACAATGTTTTCAGTGATGTTAGTAGATGCTATTCGAACCGTCCCTTTTCTATTCATGTCGGCATTTCGTATAGAAGTTATTATGTCAGCAATAGTGTCCCTACCCATGATAAACTAAAATTATTCTTTACCTCCTATTTTTGGTATAATCAACATGCTTTTATTTCAATTTATTTATATTTATTATTTCTATTTAGTTTTAGTTAAATATTATTTGAATCTTTAATTATGTTATATAAAGGTATATGCGTGAGATACAATCGAATTTCATGCAAATACTATGTATAATATAAATATTATTATATTATTATAATACCTCAGGTGCTAATGAAACTATTTTAGTGAAACTTAACTGTCTCAATTCTCGGGCAATCGCACCAAAAACTCGCGTTCCTTTTGGATTTCCTTCTTGATCAATAACAACTGCAGCGTTGTCATCATATCGTATTATCATACCGTTGTCGCGTTTAAGTTCTTTACAAGTACGTACAATGACAGCTCGGATCACTTCTGATCTTTCTAGAGGTGTATTTGGCAATGCTTCCTTGATTACAGCAACAATAATGTCACCAATATGAGCATATCGTCGATTACTAGCTCCGACGATTCGAATACACATTAATTCTCGAGCCCCGCTGTTATCGGCTACATTCAAATGGGTTTGAGGTTGAATCATATCATTTTTGAATCTGTTCTTTCAATGCAATGCAAAGAAAAGAGTGAAGGAAAAAAAAAAAAAAGAAATATTCGTTGTCAAAAAATGCAATTGTTTTTTTATCCCCAAGACTTTTTTCTTTGGTTCTATGTTTATATCTATCCCGAAATAATGAATTGAGTTCGTATAGGCATTTTTGAGGAGGCTATTTCAATAGCTTTTCTGGCTATATTTTCTGCGACTCCCCCCATTTCATAAAGTATTCTACCGGGTTTAACGACAGCTACCCAATATTCGGGAGATCCCTTACCCGAACCCATACGTGTTTCTGTAGGTCTTACTGTAACTGGTTTGTCTGGAAATATACGGACCCATATTTTTCCACCACGCCGCACGTTTCGTGTCATTGCTCGCCGCCCTGCTTCTATTTGTCTAGATGTAATCCAAGCCGGCTCAAGTGCCTGAAGAGCATATTTACCGAAAGAAATATGATTGCCTCGATAAGATATTCCTTTCATTCTTCCTCTATGTTGTTTACGAAATCGGGTTCTTTTTGGGTTATAGTTGATGCTTCTTTTTCAATTTCATCTCTACTACAAAACCGGACATGAGAGTTTCTTCTCATCCGGCTCCTCGCGAATTAAAGGATTCAAAATAATTTTTTGATATTTGACTTTCTATTTTATATCTAAATTTATATTTCTCTAATATTTCTATAGAAATACTGACTTTTTTTTATAACGAATCTTTATTTTGTTTTGTCTTTTATCATATTGGATCAAACAAGATTGACCAATCTAATAAAAATCTTCGCGGGCGAATATTTACTCTTTCAATATCTATTTCAGCTGGGGGGTTAGATCACAATTTCTCGGAATAAATGAATTGTCCCCGGTTCGTTCCGCCATCCCACCCACTAAATTATTCGGATTTGTTTTTCACTAGAATCCGCTAGATTCATAGGTTCCGTCGTTCCCATCGCTTCTCAATTAATGGTTAGGTTTGAATTCTACAATGGAGCCCCCGTGAAATTTGTTCTTGAGTCAATCTTCTCAGTCTTTATTGGCTCGAGGCTTGTGATTTTTTTTTTTGAACAGATTTCTCTAGTTATGTGTGAATCAGTATTGATGCATTTTAACACTGTCTTTTCCGAGATGGTTCGTAAACCTTACATCTATTGAAATGGTTGAGATAGCAATGATATTCTTTTTCTTTCTTTCTTTCACCCCTCCCTTTATCTGCATACTTTTCTAGCAAAATAATATTGGTTTTTATTTTTTGGTTTTATGCAAAAAAAAAATTCAGTTGCTCCAATGATATGACCAAT